TTCAATATATTATGTCAATTGATGAGCATACTAATTAATACTAAATAAATAATAATACTAAATAAATAATAACTAATAACGAGTTAAAATAAAAGTAAAAAAAAAAGGGTGTTATGTTATAAGGCTCTTGTTCCAAACAAAATATCAAAAAAATGGAATAAATACAATTGAAAAAGAAAAGATCCAAATTACTAATATATATTACTAAATATATATTAGTAATTTTAGTAATGACCCTATTTATATTATATTATAATATTTTTATTGAAAATATAAATGATTGAAAATAGGATTTCATTTAATTTAAAGAGAGTTTCATTTTTAATTTAGAAATGAAGTTCCATGTTATTTTGACATTCCTTTATTCAAGATACTTTATTCAAGAGTTGCTCGAGAAATCGGTTGAGTCAGAATCGTAGGATGAATAGATGTCAAAGAGGATCAATTTTTTTTGATTTCTGTCACTATTGTTTGTGCTGTCTATAATGAAATGAATAATGAATGATAAATGAAATCAAAAGCTTTCAATTCAATTGGGACTCATTTTGTCAATTGGTCTTTTTATTATCTTATATTTTTCAAGATAAGAAACTTAGGTAAGTGTTTCATAAATAAACATATGTATAAATAGAACGTATCCCATTTAGTTCCTTCATGCCTACTATAACTAGTTATTTCGGTTTTCTACTGGCGGCTTTAACTATAACCTCAGCTCTATTTATTGGTCTGAGCAAGATACGTCTTATTTGAAATTGATTGAATGAACAATTCAATTCATAAAAATGTTTTTGTGAGATATCCAGGTAGTCCATAGTTCCTTCCCATGTGAATTGTAATTCTTGATTATTGAGATTCGTGGGCGATTTGGATTACTATTTAGAGATAGATATTACCCCCCCTTTTTTTTTACCTACCTTTTCAAAAAAAATCAAAAAATGATTGAAGTTTTACTATTTGGAATCGTGTTAGGCCTAATTCCTATTACTTTGGCTGGATTATTCGTAACTGCGTATTTGCAATACAGACGCGGCGATCAGTTGGACCTTTGATTAAGTAAGAGCTCATCTCTTTTTAAATAACATCTCTTTTTTTTATTGACCTCCTGCGGATTAAAGAAAGGAGGAGGTCAAATTAGGGTTGCTGCTCTAGTTAGTAAAGTTATTTACTTGTAATTCGACCCAAGAAGAACAGAAGCACGCTCTGTAGGATTTGAACCTACGACATCGGGTTTTGGAGACCCGCGTTCTACCGAACTGAACTAAGAGCGCTTTCTTTCTTATCCCAATATAAAGGGCTGTATGTAAATAAAAGAATTTTATTTGTAACCCCCACTTTGGATACATATAGTATGATAAAGCATTATGTTATGTATGTCTAATTTTTATTGATCTCAATGGATCCTTCATTACTGCACATGGGAGAAGTAATAGATAGGGATGACAGGATTTGAACCCGTGACATTTTGTACCCAAAACAAACGCGCTACCAAGCTGCGCTACATCCCTTTCAATTGGCCTATAGTGTCATTGTAGAGAATCCCCATCTTGTTTTCCACATCGTGATTTCTCCCATTGATATACAATTGCTCTTGTCATTTCTTTTTCGTCTTATATAACAATATAACATATAATAAAAGAAAAAAGAATCAAATCGATCAAATAGATATAATATAATTAACAATATAATAAAAAATATAAATATAAAAATCGGTAATGTTCAGAAAATAAAGTGAGTGGACACTTTTTTCTGTTGTAAAGAAAGTAAAATATCATCAACAACGACATGTGTATCTGATCATATATGTATTACAATAAAAAAGGAGGATTTTCAATGCGAGATTTTAAAACATATCTCTCCGTGGCACCTGTGTTAAGCACTCTATGGTTCGGGTCTTTAGCAGGCCTATTGATAGAGATTAATCGTTTATTCCCAGATGCGTTAACATTCCCCTTTTTTTCATTCTAGTTGGGGATGAAGAAGATTATAGATAGAATAAATTATCTGTGACTAACCCTTTTTGTTTTGTTCTTTCTTTCAGTTTTTTAGGATAAAAAAGAAGGAAAGAGAAAGAATCAAAAAAGATTCATCCGCAACGAAACTCAGGTTCACGCTGAATTAATAGAGGGAGAACAAAAATGTAAAGTAAATAATAAAAGTCGCGGACAACAAACGCATACAGGATACTTAAATGAAATACTATAACTAATGGATAGTTAGAAATCATCGTATTACTTATATTCTCTATTGATTTGATTGCAATGAAATATTTAATAATCGGGTTTCGAGTCAGCAACTTCTTTTTTTCTTCTTCGTTTCGAAAATAGAAGAGTTAGGTGAATAAAAAAAAAAGGGGGTTTATGGCCAAGGGTAAAAATGTCAGAGTAAAGGTTATTTTGGAATGTAACAGTTGTGTCCGAAACGATATTAATAAGGAATCGCGGGGCATTTCCAGATATATTACTCAAAAGAATCGACACAATACGCCTAGTCGATTGGAATTGAGAAAATTTTGTCCCTATTGTTACAAGCATACGATTCATGGGGAGATAAAGAAATAGAGAAAATGTAACGCGTTTGTAACCCCTCCAAGGAACAGCAATAAATTACATAATAATAAAATATTAATATAAAAATTGAATAATAAATTATAAAAATAAAACAACCCAATCCTATTTCATCCTATTTTGGTAGGATCGCAAATGAAATTCGAATTAAGAAATACGATTTAAAAGATAAGGAATAAACCATGGATAAATCCAAGCGACTTTTTCTTAAATCCAAGCGATCTTTTCGTAGGCGTTTGCCCCCAATTGGATCGGGGGATCGAATTGATTATAGAAACATGAGTTTAATTAGTCGATTTATTAGTGAACAAGGAAAAATATTATCTAGACGAGTGAATAGATTGACTTTGAAACAACAACGATTAATTACTATTGCTATAAAGCAAGCTCGTATTTTATCTTTGTTACCCTTTCTTAATAACGAGAAACAATTTGAGAGAACTGAATCGACTCCTAGAACCACGGGTCCTCGAATTAGAAATAAATAGATAGGCTATTCCTCAATTGCACTTGAATCAAAATTTCAATATGAACCCCAACTCAGATTTATATTTTGTTCGAAAAATTGGAGAACCCCGATTGGATTGTCACATCATAAGAAAAAATGGCTTCTTTTTTTAATGTGTTGATTCATTTTTACTATATTTCTCTTATTTATATTAATTTCTACTCTACCTTCCCGGAGCTCATTCTCCGGGGCCCCACTTAAATCATTACGGTGGATTCCTTCTAATCTTCTTATTTAAGGATCTGATTGGAAATCATGTAAAGACAATTTGTATTTGATATGGCTATTTGTGCAAGTATTTTACGATTAAGAAGCAACTGTCTCTTATACAGATCATGTATGGATCTGCTATAACTATAGGATACCCCAATCTCACGAATTGCTGCATTTATCCGAGTAATCCACAAACGACGAAAATTTCTCTTTTGCCTGCCCCTATCCCGATGAGCAGAACTCAAGGCTCTCATTTTCTGTTGAATAGTATTTCGAGTAAGTCGTGAATGAGTCCCTCGAAAGGTTGATGCAAATAAACGAATTTTTATTCTACGTCTCCGAGCTATATACCCTCGTCTAATTCTGGTCATTGAATCAAATTAAACTTTGATGAATAACTAATTGATTTATTTTCTTTCAGTTATTCTTTTTCCCTTTCCTGGTCTATTAATAACAAAACGGATTCTTCCAATGTATAAAAAAAAAATTCCAATGGCTTTTGCTACTATGACCTTCCCAACCACCATTTTTCCAGGCATTTAACCTCGAAATAAGAAATTGTATTGATACTAGGTATCAACAAAAAAAATACTAAATTGTAACTCAAGTTGAGTATAGTATAAAGTATCAATAAATAGTAAAGGTAAATGGATAAATAAATAGTGGGTTCCATCGTTTCTATGGCTACTTCTTAAACGGTGAGGTCCTCTCTATACACCGGAGCCCCTTCCACCATTAATCAATGTTATTAGTAACTTGTACAGTTCACATTCTTTGACTCTACCCATGAATTGTACAGTAATAAGTCTTTTCACAATGAGATCTACCCATACAGTAACGGTATTTAATTACAAAGGTTGGCTAGGTAGCTGACCCTGTATAGTCCGTTCTTGCAAGAGTAGGAGCCTAATTCTTTTGCTTCTTAAATATGATTTCCCCCGCTTAATGGATAACCATTTGCTACCACTGGGGAATTGCTTTTCATCTCCAATTGAGGTGATTGGATTTGCACCAATAGAAACCATAAATTTGATACGCAATGGAGGTTTTTTTCTATATTGATTGGAATTCTTCTATCCTATCCTATTCATTGGTACTGGTCATTGATACTGGAAAAAATTGTACTTTATTTTATTTTGTTCCGGCTCATGATCTGAACGGGTCGCACATACACCCGAGTACATGTTCCTCGACGCTGAGGACATCCCCGAAGAGCGGGGGATTTTGTTACATTTTTTATTGGCTGTCTTGTGTTTCTAATAAGTTGTTTAATAGTTGGCATACTTAATGGTATAGAAAATGGGCTGGTTTAGATCAATCCTAACCAGATGATTATGAATTCTTTCTATTTTCTTTTTTTTTTTTTTACTTTACGCAGATAAAATATTCAATTTAGATTCATCCAAATTATGGTTCGAAATGGATGGAATCGCAGATTTACGTGAAATCCCCGGCATTTTCGATCGCTACCAGATCAACAATTCCATGAGCTTGGGCTTCTGTTGCTGACATAAAAACGTCCCTTTCCATGTCTTCGGATACAACCCATAAGGGGTTACCCGTTCTTTGTACATAAACCCTTGTGAGGGTTTCGCGTAGTTTCAGAAGTTCTTCCGCTTCTAGGACAAATTCTCCTGTTTGTGCCTCATAAAAAGAACTCGCAGGTTGATGGATCATTACCCTGATGATATAACATAATGAATGTTTCCGCGATCTCGTACGATTGATTGGACTAGGCAAAAAGCAAAAAGATTAAAGAATAACAAGAAAAAATAAGTATATATATATAATTGAACAACCGTACAGGCATTTTTTGTGCATTGCATACGGCTCCACAATGGACTTTTTACGTTCGTTGAGCAAAAAACGAAATAGGATCCATCAGACCCAAATCGTTAAGTGATCCATTTACCACCCTTCTTTTCGTGGGAGTTCAAAAATACTATGATGGTTCCGTTGCTTTCTATATTTATGATTTATCTCATATGTGATTCAGCAATCCCAAAGTTTCTTTTTGATCCGATCAAATAAAAAAAGTAAAAAAAAAAATGATCTTGTTTTTTTTTTTTCATTTGAGTATTCTTTCATATTTCATAACATAAATATTGGAAAGAGGCTTCTGGCGTGAAAAATAAAAGTTTGTGACGCTGAAATGAAGCCCGGATAGATAAGATCAAATCATAAATACCCTTTGTCTCATATTACTCGCCCGATATATAATCCCATGTTCTGAAAAAACAATAATGGTTTGTTCATATCGAACTCGAAGTGCCATGCTATTATTACTTAAATATTATCTTACAAATTCTTATTTATATTAAAATATTAAATATGGCGAAGGCATAGTTTTCTTTTTTCTTTCAAACAAAAAACTCATTGGCGCCGAGCGTGAGGGAATGCTATACGTTTCGTAATTTCTCCTCCGACCAGGATGAAAGATCCCATTGAAGCGGCTAATCCCATGCATATTGTATGCACATCTGGTGGCACAAATTGCATAGTATCATAAATTGCGACTCCGGGTATTACCCACCCGCCGGGGGAGTTTATAAACAAATAAAGATCTCTGGTCTCATCCTCTATACTGAGATATACCATCAGGCCAATAAGTTGGTTTGAGATCTCGCTATCAACTTCTTGACCTAAAAAAAGTAATCTTTCTCGATGAAGTCGGTTGATTAGGACAAAATTTTATCCCTTAGGAACCGTACACGCGCCTTTGGATGCATACGGTTCAAAAAAAAAGAATCAATGTATTGTATTGATTCTACCCTCCTTTACTTTTTTTATAGTAGGACTTTTCTACCTCCTAATGAAGGGGCTTTTTCTTCGATTTTTTTTTAAGAAAGATTTTTTTTGCTCGAATCTTTTTAAAAAATAAAAGAATCCACTAAACTTATCGAATTAACCTCTCATTGATGTATTGTTTCATCGAAATCGAATCCAAATTACGATGTAATTTTCTTGTTCCTGAATGGGCCTCCTCAATTATTTTAGGTTTATGTTCTACTCCGGGTAAATATCTGCCCGATTTCAATTTGCACATATAGGACAAATGCTCCCAATACCACTTTTACTTTTTTCAATTCATTTCGTGCCTTTCTTACAACAAATACGCGATGTAGTCATAATATTATTTCATTGATTGGCAGTTTGAGATCGCCCATATGCTATCAAGTAATCACTTATGATACAAGTGGTAATCATACATATATTACCAATTGGGTATTTTCTGAACGGAGCCTGGATACTTCATTTTATTGGATTGGTCCAACCAAGCCAACCATAAATTTTGATAATTGATAATATTAATATTGATTTCGACCCCCTCAAAAATGGATCTAATTGCATTTCACGCTCCAAATTATTGATGGTTCAAACAATCTTTTTTGGGCGAAACAGAGGGTATCTCGATCGGGGGAGAGAACGGGGAAATCCCATATGACCCAATATGTCTGACAAGTCGCACTATACGTCAACCCAAATTGCATCTTCCTCTCCAGGACTCCGAAAAGGTACTTTTGGAACACCAATAGGCATCAACTGAAAGAAAGGGGGTTAAGTACTATATTTTACTTTGATGTGGAAACGTAATATTTTTATCCCTGGATATTACCAAATAGTAAGACGAAATTAATAAGGGAAAATTATTACAAATGGGTCGGGCTCTTCGAATGATGAACAAGTATCTACGCATTCGCTCATAGAAAATGGGACCAATCCCCCATTGCGTATTGGTACTTATCGGGTATAGAATAGATCTGCTTATCTTTGTTCCTATGAACAGAATTGTTCCATTATTCCCAACGAAAGAAATGGAATTCAATATTCAATAATATGAACCCTTGTTCCAAAATAATCCACTGAAAGGGAGAGGTCCATAGCATAGTCTTTTTCCAATGCGATAAAGTTACATAGTGTCTATTTTTCTTTGATAAAGGGGTATTTCCATGGGTTTGCCTTGGTATCGTGTTCATACCGTCGTATTGAATGATCCCGGTCGGTTGATTTCTGTACATATAATGCATACAGCTCTCGTTGCTGGTTGGGCCGGTTCAATGGCTCTATATGAATTAGCCGTTTTTGATCCCTCTGACCCCGTTCTTGATCCAATGTGGAGACAGGGTATGTTCGTTATACCCTTCATGACTCGTTTAGGAATAACCAATTCGTGGGGCGGCTGGAGTATCACAGGAGGGACTATAACGAATCCGGGTATTTGGAGTTACGAGGGTGTGGCCGGGGCACATATTGTGTTTTCTGGTTTGTGCTTCTTGGCGGCTATCTGGCATTGGGTATATTGGGATCTAGAAATATTCTGTGATGAACGTACAGGAAAACCTTCTTTGGATTTGCCCAAGATCTTTGGAATTCATTTATTTCTTTCAGGATTAGCTTGCTTTGGGTTTGGTGCATTTCATGTAACAGGCTTGTATGGTCCTGGAATATGGGTATCTGATCCTTATGGACTAACCGGAAAAGTCCAATCTGTAAATCCTGCGTGGGGGGTAGAGGGTTTTGATCCTTTTGTTCCGGGAGGAATAGCCTCTCATCATATTGCAGCAGGTACATTGGGCATATTAGCGGGCCTATTCCATCTTAGTGTCCGCCCCCCCCAACGCCTATACAAAGGATTACGTATGGGTAATATTGAAACTGTCCTTTCCAGTAGTATCGCTGCTGTCTTTTTTGCAGCTTTTGTTGTTGCTGGAACGATGTGGTATGGCTCCGCAACTACCCCAATCGAATTATTTGGTCCCACTCGTTATCAATGGGATCAAGGATACTTCCAGCAAGAAATATATCGAAGGGTTGGTGCCGGACTAGATGAAAATCAGAGTTTATCAGAAGCTTGGTCTAAAATTCCAGAAAAATTAGCTTTTTATGATTACATTGGCAATAATCCAGCAAAAGGAGGTTTATTTAGAGCGGGCTCGATGGACAATGGGGATGGAATAGCGGTTGGATGGTTAGGACATCCTATCTTTAGAGATAAAGAAGGGCGTGAGCTTTTTGTACGCCGTATGCCTACTTTTTTTGAAACATTTCCAGTAGTTTTGGTAGACGGAGACGGAATTGTAAGAGCCGATGTTCCCTTTAGAAGGGCGGAATCTAAGTATAGTGTCGAACAAGTAGGAGTAACTGTTGAGTTCTATGGCGGCGAACTCGATGGAGTCAGTTATAGTGATCCTGCTACTGTGAAAAAATATGCTAGACGTGCTCAATTGGGTGAAATTTTTGAATTAGATCGTGCTACTTTGAAATCGGATGGTGTTTTTCGTAGCAGCCCAAGGGGTTGGTTCACTTTTGGACATGCTTCGTTTGCTTTGCTCTTCTTTTTCGGACACATTTGGCATGGTGCTAGAACCTTGTTCAGAGATGTTTTTGCTGGTATTGACCCAGATTTGGATGCTCAAGTGGAATTTGGAGCATTCCAAAAACTTGGAGATCCAACTACAAGGAGACAAGTCGTCTGATACAATACTGCTCTTGTATCTTTTGCCTCTATTATATTTTTATTATTTAACTTTGACATAGAGTACCAGAGAAATGTTGATTTGAATCACCGCCCTTTCTTTGACTTTTGACTCTTGTCCTTTCTTAATCTGGGAGATGATCCCAAATGAACAGGTGTGGAAGCTATAATTGTAAACCACGATCAATTTATGGAAGCATTGGTTTATACATTCCTCTTAGTCTCGACTCTAGGAATAATTTTTTTCGCTATATTTTTTCGAGAGCCGCCTAAGGTTCCGACTAAAAAGGCGAAATGATTTTTCATTATCTTACATTATCTTTATCTAAATGGAAGTAAAGTAATGAGCCTCCCATATTGGGAGGCTCATTACTTTACTTCCATTTAGTCCCCGTGTTCCTCGAATGGATCTCGTAGTTGTTGAGAGGGTTGCCCAAAAGCGGTATATAAGGCGTACCCGGTAAAACTTACAAGTAAACCAGATATAAAGATGGCAACTAAGGTTGCTGTTTCCATTATTATCAAATTTCAAAACTATAACGGATCTATGATAAGATCCTTTATTTACAACGGAATAGTATACAAAGTCAACCGATCTCAACCAATGCAATAGGATTTATGGCTACACAAACCGTTGAGGATAGTTCTAGATCTGGTCCAAGACGAACTAATGCAGGGAGTTTATTGAAACCATTGAATTCAGAATACGGGAAAGTGGCTCCTGGGTGGGGAACTACCCCTTTGATGGGGGTCGCAATGGCTCTATTTGCGGTATTCCTATCTATTATTTTGGAGATTTATAATTCTTCCGTTTTACTAGATGGAATTTCAATGAATTAGGTCCATAAAAATCATGAAGTCCTGGCTTTTCAATCCAAAATGAATTACTTAGGACTCTCATTTCTAGTCTATTCTGGCAGTTCGACCGTGAAATTCTTTTGTTTCTGTATTTCCGGAATATGAGTGTGTGACTTGTTATAATTGATCCTATTGATAGTACAGAGAATGGGTCTGTCATCTTGAGAGAGATGAGTTCTGCTTCGTCGGATATTCATTTTTTTTTATCTGGAGCACGGAATATATGGAATAGATCGAGAAATATTTGAACTATGATTCATACCTACTATTTATACCTCGCGACTGGATTCAAAAAAATGTAAAAGATTGATTTTATCATTATAAATCAAAAGGGTTTTCTTCCTTAAAAATTGGGTTTCTGTTTATTTGTTTATTTTGACC